GCGATCATTCTTTTCTGAGTGAACTAGAAAGTGATTTTTCTAGTTATCGCAATTCTAGTTATATGAATAATGGATCTCCGAATGAAGATTCCTTATACAATCGTTACATGTATGATACTCAAGCTAGTTGGAATAATCACATTACTAGTTGCATTGACGGTTATCTTCAGTTTCAAATCTGTATGGATACGTCCATTGTAAGTGATAGTAGTGACGGTTACATTTCTAGGTGCGTTTTTGATAAACGTAAAACTAGTAGTGAAGGTGGGGGATCCAGTATGCGAACCCGCGCTAAGAGTAGTGATTTAACTCTAAGAGAAAGGTCTAGTGATCTCGATGCAACTCAAAAATACAGGCATTTGTGGGTTCAATGCGAAAATTGTTATGGATTAAATTATAAGAAATTTTTGAAATCAAAAATGAATATTTGTGAACAGTGTGGATACCATTTGAAAATGAGTAGTTCAGAAAGAATCGAAGTTTCGATCGATCCCGGTACTTGGGACCCTATGGATGAAGACATGGTCTCTCTGGATCCCATTGGATTTCATTCGGAGGAGGAGCCTTATAAAGATCGGATTGATTCTTATCAAAGAAAGACAGGATTAACTGAGGCTGTTCAAACAGGCATAGGTCAACTAAATGGTATTCCCGTAGCAATTGGGGTTATGGATTTTCAGTTTATGGGGGGTAGTATGGGATCCGTAGTCGGGGAGAAAATCACCCGTTTGATTGAGTACGCTACCAATCAATTTCTGCCCCTTATTATAGTGTGCGCGTCGGGGGGAGCGCGCATGCAAGAAGGGAGTTTGAGCCTGATGCAAATGGCTAAAATATCGTCTGCTTTATATGATTATCAATCAAATAAAAAGTTATTCTATGTATCAATCCTTACATCTCCTACTACTGGTGGGGTAACAGCTAGTTTTGGTATGTTGGGAGATATTATTATTGCCGAACCAAATTCCTACATTGCATTTGCGGGTAAAAGAGTAATTGAACAAACATTGAATAAAACAGTACCCGAAGGTTCACAAGCGGCTGAATATTTATTCCAGAAGGGCTTATTCGACCTAATCGTACCGCGTAATCTTTTGAAAAGCATTCTGAGTGAGTTATTTAAGCTCCACGCCTTCTTTCCTTTGAATTCCAATTCACTCAAGTAGAATGTACTAAGTTCCATTTTTTTATTTTTAGCAAACAAGTAGTTAGCTTATCCGAATCTTAGCTTATCGGAATCAAAGTAACTAAAAAGGAAGTTTTCTTTGGCGATCTAAGATCTAATTGTAGAAAGAATCAAAATAAAAAGTTTCGGATAACTCTTTCTTTATTAAATTCGAAGACAAGAACAAAACACAAAGAAACGAAGAAAAAGAAAATGGATTATCATATGTATCTTTCATGTAGATAGATGAATAAGTCCATTTATTTAGTTCTACATTCCGTGGACTTTTTCCTTCTTCTATATACTCACTTAGATACTTATATCTTTAATAAAAAATTGTCAAATTGAATTAATTAATTAATAATAACTACGAATTCATAATAATTACAATTATTAATTATAATTAGTATAAATATAAAATATGATATTAAAAAAAATAAGAACAGGTACAAATAATAAAGCTGAGGTACCCCATTTTATGACAACTTTCAATTTTCCCTCTATTTTTGTGCCTTTAGTAGGCCTAGTATTTCCGGCAATTGCAATGGCTTCTTTATTTCTTCATGTTCAAAAAAACAAGATTGTTTAGATCTGAGAGGACCCAATCTCATTCGTTTTTTTTGAAAATTAGACTTGTAGCATAACATAGATATTTATTTCGGAAAATAAAATATGGTAGAACATGTGATTTCTACCGAACATAAAAGAAAAAGCTCTTATGCCTGCCGAAAATAATCTAATAATCTATAGGTAACTGAATTCTAGCCGGTTTCAAATAGATCAGGATCGCTGGATGCCAAAAATGTAAAGTGGGCCGATCTATATGTATATCAATATGTATATTGGGATTATACGAGGGGTATGTTATTATTTTAGATCTAAACAAATTTGATGAATTACCCCTTAAAGTTCCCATTAAACTAGTGCTAGTTCACACCAAACTAGTGCTAGTTAATGAAAGTGCATTCGGAGACAAAAAAAGTAAAGTCAAAATCATTTGGGGTATTCTCTCAATTTCAAAAAAATGCAATCGGATGAAGTATGAGTTGGCGATCAGAACATATATGGATAGAACTTATAACGGGATCTAGAAAACTAAGTAATTTTTGCTGGGCCCTTATCGTTTTTTTAGGTTCATTAGGATTCTTGTTGGTTGGAACTTCCAGTTTTCTTGGTAAAAATTTGATATCTTTTGTCCCGTCTCAGCAAATCATTTTTTTTCCACAGGGGATCGTGATGTCTTTCTACGGGATCGCGGGTCTCTTTATTAGTTCCTATTTGTGGTGCACAATCTCCTGGAATGTAGGTAGTGGTTATGATCGATTCGATAGAAAG